GTCTATAGAGAATCGAAGTAAATTTACCAATGGGTCGCGAAATGCTATGGTTCTTCCATATGATTTCTTAAGTTATTCAGAAGTAATTCGTCGAGATCGTGCACCTTTTCTTATTTATCAAAAAAAAATACTAAAAAATATTCTAAAGTGCAGCCGGATAGATCCAATCTATTCTTGAAATAGACAACTCGCACACACTCCCTTTCCAAAAAAAATCAATACACCAACCACTACAGTTAGATTTATTAGATTTGTTGCTAAAATATCGGTATTAAGCCCGAAACTCCCAGCGAATGGCCAGTGAGCTAAAAAAACGAAAGAATGGGTTACATTTTTCATATGCTCTCCTCTTATAGATAGGACGAACAAAGAAGAAAGTTTTTCGATCACTTACTTCGCTCGCCCTTTTTTGATCGGTTTTTTTAATGCAATTTTTTTTTAATGCAAATGGATTTAATCTAATAATTTCTTTTAGATTAAGTCTTAGGTCTCGTTTGACCTGTGAAAAATCTCCTTTGTTGAAATGAAATGTTCCCAAAATTCCTAAAAAAAGACTTTCCACTGTCCTAAACTAAGAACGGGAAGGAAGAGGGTGAGCGTATCCTCTAAATTGATCATGCTCAAATCAGCCCTTCCTGGGGTTCCTGGGGTATTGTCTGTCCCGATAAATACAAAATTCCCGGAATAATATAATAAAATAAATAGGAGTAAAGTATTGATATACTTGGAATTACAGAAGCAAATGCCAATGTACTAAAAAAAGAAAAAGTATCTAATCTAAAGGACTCATTTTCTTTTTTAGGATTAAACAAAAGGGTTCGCAAATAAAAGCGCTAGTGCCACAACCAGTCCATAAATTGTTAAAGCTTCCATAAAAGCTAGACTAAGCAATAAAGTACCTCGTATTTTACCTTCTGCTTCTGGCTGTCTCGCAATACCTTCTACAGCTTGTCCTGCAGCAGTACCTTGACCAACTCCGGGCCCAATAGAAGCAAGCCCTACGGCCAATCCAGCAGCAATAACGGAAGCAGCAGCAATTAGTGGATTCATGGTGAGTTCCTCGTGTCAAAAAAAAAAGAAATGGTTAAGGATACAATAAACCAAGAAATTATTACTTCGAACTTCTAAACTCTATTGGGTAGAAGTAACTAATAAGTACAAATAAATGATAATCGAAATCGTCCGAATTACTTCGAGATCTCGTTTTTAATTTCTAATCATTAGAGGTTTGTGTAAATCCATATGATTCTCATTATTCTATTTCTCTTTCTTTTCAACCAATCACTCTTTCATTCCATCCTTTTTTTTACTCTTGGATATCCTTGAGTTTCCGTTTTTTCCCCTTCATCTAACATAATAAAAGACGAAATACAGGAAGAACCCCTATTGAAATCGAACTAATCCAAATCCAATAGGAATCAAATCAAAATATACAATTGATAACAATATGCTGCATAGAACTAGATATGGAATCCCGTTCCATATAGAAGGGAATTCTATATATCGGATTAGATAATGAATCTAACTTAGGAATAAAAAAATCCCATATACATTTGTTTTTTCTATTTTGTTTGCGTATTTTCTCATTTTCTATTGAATCCGATTCTAAAATCATTCCTTAGAAAGCCGCACAAAAGAGGACTGTCTTATAGGCATTAAGGGTATAGATCTAACCTGACTCCGCCCCCCTGAATGCATATATACTTTACCTCTTCCGTAATATAGTATATTCTCTCCCCTACAACTCTAGGCTGTATATTCATACGCATTTTGAACTATTTAGTTTTCCAACTAAGAGGATTATCCGGAATCATGTATGAATTGGGCTAAGCTAAAAAAAAAAGACTATTTCGAAAACAAGTCAATTCAATGATGACCTTCCATGGATTCGCCTATATAGGCTGCGGCTAACGTTGCAAAAATAAGAGCTTGAATACCGCTTGTAAATAATCCAAGAAACATGACCGGTATAGGGACTACTAAGGGGACTAAAGAAACAAGAACAACAACGACTAATTCATCCGCCAATATATTTCCAAAAAGTCGAAAACTAAGCGATAATGGTTTTGTGAAATCTTCTAGGATGTTAATTGGTAAAAGGATTGGGGTTGGTTTAATATATTTCTCGAAATAACTCAATCCTTTTTTGCTAAGACCCGCATAAAAATATGCCGCTGATGTTAGTAAAGCTAAAGCAACAGTAGTGTTTATATCATTCGTGGGCGCTGCTAATTCCCCATGGGGTAACTCTATAATTTTCCAAGGTAAAAGAGCACCCGACCAATTCGAAACAAAAATAAAAAGGAACATAGTTCCAATAAAGGGAACCCAGGGACCATATTCTTCTCCAATCTGAGTTTTGCTCAAGTCTCGAATAAACTCAAGGACATATTCGAAGAAATTCTGACCGTCGGTCGGGATGGTTTGTGGATTCCGAACAGCTATGATAACTGAACCTAGCAAAATAGTAATTACGACCCAAGAAGTGATGAGTACTTGGGCATGAATTTGAAAACCTCCTATTTGCCAATAGAAGTGTTGGCCTACTTCTACACCCGATATATCATATAACCCCTTGAGTGTTTTAATGGAACATGGTGTAATATTCATATTGTCCTCTGATAAAAATTGAACTTCAAAAAAGGAATTCTTTTGATTCAAGCATCTCTTTCTCAACTCAGCAACTTGAAGTATTAATCTTATATTTAGGATACCAAGAAATCACATCAGATCATAATATATATCAATACCCTCTAATATATATCAATATTCCCCTTCTTTTATCTATGTAAAACAAAGAAGAATAGTAACTTATCCTATAAATCTACACAGTTGCTTAAGAATTCACTATTCTTCTTAATCAACGATTTCTTATATAGAGAGAACGGCCCTCAGAAATTGCAAATACTAATTTGTTAAGAATTAATCGAATTGAAGTCATAGTGTCATCGTTGGCAGGAATCGAGATATTCGCGAGATCCGGGTCACAATTTGTATCGACTAAAGAAATAGTGGGAATCCCCAAAATGGCACATTCCCGAAGAGCTATATACTCTTTTTCCTGATCAAGGACGATCACAATGTCAGGCAACCTCGTCATATATTTGATCCCGCCGAGATATCTTTGCAAGGTAGATAATTTTCTCTTTAAGATTGCCGCATCTCTTTTTGGGAGATGGTGGAATTTTCCCATTTTTTCTTCTGCTCTTAAGTCTCTAAATTGAGAAAGTCTAGTTTTGGTAATCGACCAATTCGTTAACATACCACTGAACCACTTTTTATTAACATAATGACAACGAGATCTTATTGCAGCTGATGCTACTAAATCCGCTGCTCTTTTTTTGGTACCAACAATTAAGAAGCTTTTTCCCTGACTTGCTGCATCAAAAACTAAATCACAAGCTTCTGATAAAAAACGAGCTGTTCTAGCGAGATTTGTAATATGAGTACCTTTACGCTTTGCCGAGATGTAAGAGGCCATTTTAGGATTCCATTTCTTAATACCATGACCAAAATGAACTCCTGCTTCTATCATCTCTTTCAAATTGATGTTCCAATATCTTCTTGTCATTTTTTCCACACTTCCTTTCTTTTTATTTTTTCTTTTTTCGTCTTACCATTACGGAATTGATTTCTTTTTGAAGATTAAGAAAGAGCCGAAATAGCTTGAAATAAATAATAATTGTTCCGATGGAACCTTCTACTCAAAATTGACCATTGATACACGATATAAACATAGCCTTAATGAATTAACCGACTTCTTTTACTTAATTAATAAATTAATTAAAATACAAAATCTAAAAAAAGACCTGTTAGCATTCTAAGGTCAAAAGTCTAGTTTAAATTAAAGTAAAAAAATAGCTTTATGTATACTTAAATCGTATAAATAGGGGTAAACAGGGCTTCTGATGTTTCATAGAAATTGTTTGTTACGTCAGAATCAGAAGAAACTAATTCCGTATGGAGAAACAAAATATCTCTCATTTCCGACGCGAATAGATTTTTTTTTTTAATTTCGAAATAAAGGTTCTTGTCTTGTGGGGAACGATGCACAAATTTTTGGAATCCGGTACCAACAGGTATAATCCCCCCCAGAACTACGTTTTCTTTCAGGCCTTTCAACCAATCAATACGACCTCGTAGGGCAGCTTTTGCTAAAACTCGAGCTGTTTCTTGAAAACTTGCTTCAGATATGAAACTTTGGGTATTCAGGGAAGCCCTTGTTATTCCCAATAAGATTGCCCGATAATAGATTGATTCATCTAAAGCCCGCCCTGCTCGTTCCGCTCGCAATAGTCCTATTAATTCCCCAGGTAAAAAAACATTAGACATTCCATCTTCGGAAACCCTTACTTTTGATGTTACTTGGCGTATAATAATCTCTATATGTCTATTATGAATCTGTACCCCTTGGGATCGATAAACCTTTTGTATCTTATTAACCAAAGAGATACGACTTTGGGCGATGGTTAGCTCAGCTCCAATCAAGAATCCCCAGGGAACCCCAAGAATTCTTGGTATACGTTCATTCCAATCTTCAATTCTCCTTTCGAGATTCGGCGATAGTGAATCGATTGAACGCGCTTCGAAGATTTGTTCCACTTTTGGAAGACCTTGCGTTATATCACTAGATCTCGATTTTTCATATATAAACGTAACTAACCTATCTCCTTTGTAAAGGATTTTTCCATAATGACCATGAACAGTTGCTCCTATAGTGGCCAAATAAGGCTTAGCTGCTCTGAGAACAAAGGAGTCCATATTAACAATGAAAATTTGACCTGATTTTTTTATGTGCGATTTAAATAGACATACATTTTCACAAATAAATTGTCCAAGGTGAATTATTGCCAATGTCTCTTCCTCTTCCCACGAGTCATGAGGTAGAAAGTGCCAATTCAAATGGAATGGCTCCAACATGATGTTACTATCGAAATTCGAAATCTTTTTTTTTTCGTCTATTAAAGAGTATTTAAGCCCTTGAAGTACTTGGAAGGTTTGTTTTAAATTGTCAAGGAACAAGTATTTTTTTAACAAGATTTGATTATGTGTTAATAAATAGTAAGATGAAGAAAAATTTGATATATTAGGTACAATAGCGCCTAAGAGCCCAAAAATATCTCGAATAGGAATTCTAGGATTCGATTCTTTTACCGCATTGGGATATTTCGAATTCTTGAATAAACCAATTCGAGAACAGTTGGATGCCGACAAAATCATCAAAGATGGATATTCTTTATTTCGATTCAACAAGGTGCCAATAGCTTCTTGATGTTGGCTAAGTGATTGAATCTTCGCCTTGGAATAAAAGGAATTGGTATTGTTGTGATCTAACCCATTATTGGGAATCAGTCCTACACTTGTCCTATCATACCTTCTTCGTGTATACGAAGTAGTAGACTTGACTAACTCAATTCTTAGGAAATCGCGAATCAGATCATTTGTTCTTACCTCAATAAGAGAAGCACGAGCCCCCTCTTTTTCTTCTTGTTCCCAATTCACTACTAAGCAAGTTCGAACGAATTGACTATTCGTGTGATAACTTCTTTGAGTTAACTTGCTATTTTCATGAGAAATAAAATTGACAAGTCGAAGTTGGAGATTGTCCTCTTCTTGCAGTAGATCCCGCGGGAAAAGTGTTGCTAAATTTCTCCCTTCGTCCATTTGATATGCGACTGCAGGTCGAACCGAAACAAAATACTTTTCCTTCCTTTTGAAAATTTTTTTCCGTTGAACATAAACCCAATTTTTTCTTTTTTTTGATTCCTTAGAATCTTTTTTTTCTCTTTCTGGTGGTATCAAACTGCCACCTAATATCTTATCCGCCTCTTCAGGAAAATAAATATCTCCGGAAAAAATTTTTAGTTCTGTATGGCTTTTTTTTCTCTTCACTCGGACCAATCCACCTAGTCGACTTCTTGTATTTTTTGTGAGTTGTGTATCGACTCCAATAATACTATTGTCAAGTACCTTTAGGGATGAGGATCTCGGCAAGATATGCAGTTCTTGAAGAATGAAAAAAAACCGATCTACTTCTTTTTGGTATTTTAGACTAAATTCTTTTGTTCCTCGATGCTCAATAAAACCCTCTTTTTTTAAGATGGAATCTTCCTCCGGGCTCCCATATTCGTCTTCTGAGTCTTCCTCTGAGTCTTCTTCTAAAGTCCCATATTCCTTCTCTGAGCCATCTTCAGAGCTCCCATAATCTTCTTCTGAGTCTTCCTCTAGAGTTCTATATTCGTCTTCTAGGATTTCATATTCGCCCTGTCCTTCTCGGGTCCTATATTCGTTCTCTAGGCTCCCGTATTCTTCCTCTGACTCTTTCTCTCGGGTCCGATATTCTTCCTCTAGGGTCCTATATTCATCTTCTAGGGTTTCATATTCGTCCTCTAGAGTCCTATATTCGTCTTCTAGGATTTCATATTCGCCCTGTCCTTCTCGGGTCCTATATTTGTTCTCTGGGCTCTCATATTCTTCCTCTGAGTCTTTCTCTCGGGTCCGATATTCTTCCTCTAGGGTCCTATATCTAAATTTAACAATTCCTGAACCCCTTTTATCTTTTCTGTATCGTGGATCGTCAAAATAAGCAAAAATAGTATTTCTACGTAAAACACCCATAAAGGGTATTTCAATTGAAATACCCAAACAGGATATTAGCTCTTTCTCTTGTTCTTGATGATATTGTAATGGAACGACGAACCTATTTCTTCGCTTTTTCGCCAACAAATCCGAATTATCTTGAAGAATAGAAGAATAGACAAAAGTCCAATGACCGTTGGACACGATTCGATCTGGCGTTAAATAATCAAGAATTTCCCTATCTTTTTTACCAAAAGTATACAAGAGTCTATGGCTTACTTGATCATTAGCCATTGATAGGTCAAAGATATATCTTCCATGAACAGAAAAAGAATAAGTATTCATTTGATCTTGATCCTTGTGGAGCGAAAAAGATGCTATACTGGATCTGCACATACTTACTGACAATATCCATAAATGGCTTGTTTTTGGTAATCGACGAAGATTACCATATTGATATTCGGGTGCATGGTAGACATCAGTACTCCAGTGCATTTCCCCGTCTGATTCGGAATAAATATGCTTTTGTATCTTTTCTTTAAAATGCAAAGTGGACGTTCCGGCACGAATCTCCGCAATTACTTGTTCGGATTCTACATATTGATCATTTTGCACTAGAATCAAGCTTTTTAACGGAATATTCACACTATGTAGAATATCCTGACTCTGAATAGTTACATGCAAGTCTATATAGCATAGAAAAGCGGGTTGCCCATGACGGGTACGTGTGGGGTGAACCAAATCCTCATTGAATTGGATTTTTCCATTCGAGGGGGATCGTACAAGGTCGGCAGTACCCCCTGTGAATACTCCACCAGTATGAAAAGTTCTTAATGTTAGTTGAGTCCCTGGCTCCCCAATTGATTGACCCGCAATAATACCTACAGCTTCCCCCAATTCGACCAGATCCCCATGAGTGGGACTCCGCCCATAACATAATTGACAGATCCAAGATGTGCTCCGGCAAGTAAAGGGGGTTCTAATATATATTGGTTGTGCTCGAAACGGTTGTGCTCGAAAGGCAGTTATGAATCGATTGACTAATCCAATTCCAATATCTTGATTTCGAGCAGCAATGCATCGTGAACCAATATATATATCGTCCGCTAATACACGACCAATTAGTGTTTGGACAAAAGGTTTTTCCGTCATACCATTTTGAGGACTCACAGAAATACCTCGGATAGTACCACAATCTCTTCTACGCACAATAATATGTTGAACTACTTCAACAAGTCTACGTGTAAGATAGCCAGCATCCGCTGTTCGTACAGCAGTATCTACAACCCCTTTTCGGGCTCCATAGCAGGAAATTATATATTCTGTCAAAGAAAGTCCTTCGCGTAAATTGCTTTGAATAGGTAAATCAATCATTTGTCCTTGAGGATCCGCCATTAACCCTCTCATACCTACTAATTGGTGTACCTGAGATGCATTTCCTCTGGCTCCTGAAAAAGACATTAGATAGACTGGATTAGAAGGATCCGTTATTCGAAAATTCGAATTCATTTCGTGTTTCAAATATTCACTTGTAGCATACCATATCTCAACGGATTGGCGTAATTTTTCTACCGCGTGTACAGCCCCATAATAATAGTGTTTCTCCAAAAGAAAACTCTGTTGTTCCGCGTCTTGGACTAACCATCCTTTAGAGGGTATTGTTAAAAGATCCTCGATTCCTAAAGAAATCGATGTAGTAGTGGCTTGCTGGAAGCCCAGAGTCTTTATTTGATCCAGTATATGGGATGTATATCCCATTCCGAAATGATCTATTAATCTGCTAATAAGTCGTTTTATAGCAGTTCCGTCTATCTCTTTATTATGAAAGACCAAGTTGGCCCGTTCCGCCATACATAAGTACCCCCTTTTTCGCTGAGTAGGATTCGACAATTGCTGAGTAGGATTCGACAATGGGTCTGAGTCAGTGATTCGAAAACTTAATTTACTCCCTTTCCTCAATCTTAATCTGGATTTGCCCGGCAAAAAAGATAGTACTAGCGAAATCGGAATGCCCCCCGAAAGGGGCATCGCCGAATCTAACTTCCTTGTTTAGATAGTGTATGAATAGGCCCGACTAAATCCTTGTATGGCTTCCTCTATTTCTCTATAAAAAGAAATATGACCAAGAGTGGTTCGAATGTATATAGAACGGATTTCTTTTTTTCTATTTCCCACTACTAGATAGTGAGCATAAATCTCATGATAAGTCCCAAAAGATTCATATTGAACTTCAATCGGAACTTCTCTTGACCCAACGATGCGTTGATCTAGTTTCCATCGGAGCCACAAGGGACTGTTTAAACGGATTCGTTTCTGTCTATAAGCTCCCAGTGCATCATAGGAACTAGAAAAAAGGGGTTCTTTATCTTTCGTATACTTATAATAATTGTTATTATTGTAGTTTACTTTTTTATTTGGAGAGTTTCCGCAACTATTATATCTATTTGCACAAATACCTCGACGGTTTCCAATCGTTAATGCATAAAGTCCGATAAGCATGTCTTGAGTTGGCACGCAAATAGGATCTCCAATAGCAGGAGACAGGAGATTCATATGAGAAAACATAAGTAAACGGGCTTCCGCCTGAGCTTCCAAGGATAAAGGTAGATGAACAGCCATTTGATCCCCATCAAAGTCCGCATTGAAACCCTTACACACTAATGGATGTAAACAAATAGTGCGTCCCTCTACTAAAGTGGGTTGGAAGGCCTGTATGCCTAATCTATGCAGGGTCGGTGCTCTGTTCAACAGTACAGGATGTCCCCGCATAACTTCTTGAAGTACTTCCCATACAATGAGTTCCTTTTCCCAAATTTTCCTTTTAGCAATCCTCACATTAGAAGTAGCACGTTTCGTGATTAAATCGCGAATTACAAATAGCTGAAAAAGCTTTATTGCTATCTCTAGAGGTAATCCACATTGATGTAATGAAAGCGAAGGACCCACAACAATGACAGAACGCCCCGAGTAATCGACTCGTTTCCCAAGCAGAGTCTCGCGAAACCTCCCCTCTTTACCCTCAATTACATCTGAAAGTGATTTGTATACTTTATTGTGACCATCCCTTGTTGGTTGCCCGCGGGACCCACTATCAAGAAGTGTATCCACGGCTTCTTGTACCAATTTTTCCTGGCACATTACTAAATCTGCTGGTGCTAATTCACTTCTTTTTAATAGATAGGCAAGATTGTTGTTCCGACGGATAACTCTCTTATAAAGTTCATTAATATCCGAAGTCACTACTTTATCCCCAGACCTATAAACAATGGGTCTCAATTCGGGAGGAAGAACCGGTAATAAGCACAAAACCATCCATTCCGGTTCTACATTTGTTTGAATAAAATGTTTCGCCAATTGCATGCGTCTAATCAAAAAAACTTTTCTTATTCGTCTTTTTCTATCTTCCCATTCATCTCCACTATACCCTTCGTCTTCTAATTCCTTCCATTCAACCAAGGAATTCTCTATAATAATTCGCAAATCCAAATCCGCTAATTGTTCTCTAATAGCACCTGCTCCTGTCGCAATTTCCCGATTTCGAAATGTTGCAAAGCCTGGGGTAGAAAAAAAAGGAGAAATACTGTGGTTACAGGATGAAATTTCATCTTCGAATAAACCCCGTAATCGTAAGAAAGTAGGTTTTTTAGCGCTAGGCCTAGCAAAAGAAAAATCGCCATATACTAGGCCCTCCAATTTCTTAAGGGGTTTATCTAAAAGATTCGCAATATAACTAGGAAGACCTTTCAAATACCACACATGAGTCACTGGACATGCCAGTTTTATGTAGCCCATTTGATATCTTCGTATCCGAGAATCCACAAATTCTACCCCGCATTTTTGGCAAAATCTTTCGTCTTCGTTTTCAGCTACGCTCGCTCGAGAATTTCCACAAGCACAAATTCCGCTTTTTATGGGTCCAAAGATTCTTTCGCAAAACAATCCATCTTTTTCTGGTTTATCGGTTTTATAATGAAAAGTGGAGGGCCTTGTGACTTCGCCAACGACTTCCCCATTAGGTAGGATTTTTTTAGCCCAAGCCTGTATTTGTTGAGGGGAAACGAGTCCAATTTGAAGTTGTTTATGTTTATATTGGTCAATCATAAAATAGAAATAAGAAAAGAATTTATATTTATTCCGATCAAACATCCTCCCTATTAACCTGGAAGTTCTTCTCAGATACAAGGAAATGGTTCAGTTCTAGAGCCAAAGATCGTAGTTCTCGAACGAGCACTCGAAAGGATTCTGGAGGATCCTCGTGATTAGGCACTCTTTTTCCCCAGATCGTAGCATTAAGTATTTCTTGGCGAGCTATAAGATGATCAGATTTATAAGTAAGTATCTCTTGTAAAATATGAGCAACACCAAATCCTTCTAAAGCCCAAACTTCCATTTCTCCTACTCGTTGTCCCCCTTGCTTGGCTCTTCCTCTAACGGGTTGTTGGGTTACAAGTGAGTAGGGCCCAGTAGAACGTCCATGAATTTTCTCATCAACTTGATGAATTAATTTTAAGATATAGGATTTCCCTATTAGAACAGGCTGTTCGAAGGGATCTCCTGTTCTTCCATCAAATATTCTGCTTTTTCCCGGGTACTCGGGTTCAAATACCCATGGATTTTTTGTTTGTTTACTGGCTTCATATAATTCCGAAAACACAAGTTTTCTTGAAGCCTCTTGCTCATATCTCTCATCAAAGGGTGCTATTCTATAATGTTTCTTTAGCAGATCCCCTGCTAATCCGAGCGAGCTTTCAAATATTTGTCCCACATTCATTCGTGAGGGTACTCCTAAGGGATTGAAGACCATATCAACAGGTGTTCCATCTTGCAAATAGGGCATATCTTGCCTAGGCAAAATTTTTGAAATGATCCCCTTATTCCCGTGTCTTCCGGCTACTTTATCCCCAACTTTGATTTCACGTTTCTGTAAAATATATACACGAACCATTATATCAAGGGGGTCCCTCTGTATCCATTTCACATCGATAACGCGCCCTCTTCCACCTATAGGTAGTTTGAGAGAAGTTTCTTTTGAAGTGGATACCTCAAGACCAAAAATAGCCCGTAATAATCCAGCTTCCGCGATATACGATGATTCGCTCGCTATCTGAGGCGTTAATTTACCTACTAAAATATCGCCAGTTTCTACCCAGGATCCCAACTTCACAACTCCATTTCTGTCCAAATTGCGAAGTAAATGTTCTTCTAGATGTGGTATTTCTTTAGTGATTTTTTCGGCGGAGCCTTGGCTTGTCGTATCCGTCTGAATTTCATATTTTCGGATGTGAAAAGAAGTATAAATATCCTCATATACCAAACGTTCGCTAATTAGTACGGCGTCTTCAAAATTGTAACCCTCCCAGGGCATATAAGCTACTAAAATGTTTTTTCCTAAAGCAAGTTCCCCACCAACTGTAGCTGCTCCCTCCGCTAAAATTTGCCCTTTTTTAATGGCTTTACCCCGCGGAACCCGAGGTTTTTGGTGCATACAAGTATTTTTGTTAGAGCGCCGATGGGCAACTAAAGGAATACTTATAGTCTTCCCACTACTTGATAAAAGGATCTTATGACTATCACTAGAAATGATCTTTCCCCTGCGTTCGGCTATAACGGAAACCCTCGAATCTAGAGCTGTTTGGCGTTCCAATCCAGTTCCAACAATGCACTTCTCGGACCGAGAAAGTGGAACTGCTTGGCGCTGCATATTAGAACTCATTAAAGCCCGATTCGCATCATTATGCTCAATAAAAGGAATGAGAGAACCTCCAATAGAAAAATATTGGAAAGGGAAAATACTTCTAACATGAATCTGTTCCCATGCAATAGTCAGGAATTCTTGACGGTATCTAGCTGGAACAACCTGTTCTTCCTGAACACCCTGATTCAAGGACAAAGAATTTCCTGCTGCTATCATATAATATTCATCTCTATTTGGTGATAAATAAACCACCTGTCTCTCTTTTTTTTCTTTTGCTTTCTCAGATATTTCATAAAAAGGACTCTCTATAGATCCCCACCAGTGATCAATTCTCGCATGAATAGCTAACGATCCAGTAAGTCCAACATTGATTCCTTCGGACGTGTCAATTGGACAAATACGCCCATAGTGACTTGGGTGAATATCTCGGCTCCGAAAACTTGCAGTTCTCCCCGTCAATCCTCCAGGACCCAAACAACTCACTTTTCGCCCATGAACCGTTTGTGTCAATGGATTGGTTTGATCAAAAACTTGAGATAAGGGGTATGTGCCAAAAAAGGTCTCATAAGTAGTTATTAATAAAATCGAAGTTGAAGTTGGAGTTACCAAAGTTTGTGGAGTCGGTTTCGATTGACGTATGAATACTCTACGGATAGTTTTTTGAACCGCATGTTGTAAACGGCCAAGAGCCAGTCCGAATTGATCTTGTAACAGATCTGCAACCGAACGAATACGTTTATTTTTCAAGTGATTCATATCATCATCGTCAAGTATACCCGTTCCAAATTTCATTCCAATCAAATGATCCGTAGCGGCCAATACATCTCGTGGTAACAAGAATGTATTGTTCTGAGGGATATCAAGATTCAGTCTCCGATTTATATTTCGTCGACCAACTCTTCCTAATTCACATTTTTGTTGAAAAAATTTCTTTTGTAATTCCTCGCATAAGGACTCCGAAAATACCAGGTCCCCACCTACACAAGCAAATTGTTGATAAAACTCCAAAATAGCTTTTTCTTTTGACTCAATTCTCTTCTTCTCCTTAGCATTCGGGAAAGACAAGAAAATTTCGGGGTAGGAAACATTATCTAAAATTTCTCTTAGATTTGAACCCATAGCTGATGATAGAACTAAAATAGATATCTTTTGTTTTCTACTCACGCGAGCCCATATCCTTTCTTTTTTATCAATTGCTAATTCCGACCTTCCTCCCCAATCCGATATTATAGTCCCGGTGTATATAGAAATTCTCTTATGGTCTAATTCCGAGCGGTAGTAAATACCAGGACTTAGCAATATTTGATTGATCACAATTCGGTATATTCCATTTATTATAAAGGTTCCTAAGGAATTCATTATAGGAATGTTTCCAATAGAAATGGTTTGCTTTTGCACATCGAAACCAAAAATTAATCTCGCGGATACATATAATTCGGAAGAATAGGTGAGTGATTCATACACAGCGTCCCTTTCTTTTATCGAGGGTTCTAGCAATTGGTATCCTTTCGCAAATAATTGAAATGCAATTTCGTGATCTGGATCTTTAATTGTTGCAAACTTCTCAAGTTCTTCTGCCAAGCCTTGATTAATAAATCTACAAAATCCCTCGAATTGGATCTGACTAAATCCGGGTATTGTGGACATTCCCTCATTTCCATTCCGGAGCATTTTAATCTTAAGTTTCTTATTTATCGAAGAAAAATTCCATTATCAGCTCACTCTTCATCAATCCCTATGGATCAATCTAGCAATCATGGAATCTATATTCTGTTTACTGAATCACATGAAATTCTAGGGAACTCCACATATGTATTTCATATATGTATTTCATACATATGAATAGAGACGATTTCGACGAAAATTCGAATTTACCAGGGGTAGAAATGGAATAAAAATGAATTGATAAAACAGTCCTAGAAAAACATTATGCCACTTAAACTTTATGATATTCTAAAAAGATTGGATAGCAAAGATTTCTCTTTTATCTCCTTTCTATGAAAGAGATAAAGCTATACTAATTTATAAGCACTAGAAAGTTTGACTTTAGTTCGATTTAGAATAGCACGCTTAGTTTCATTTTCAAAAAGAATTTGAAGGTTCTTTTTTGTTTCGTATTCGTAGTAGTAGAGAATTGCTAGAAAATAAAGGATTTCGTTGTAGAATCCTAAAATAGAGTAAATACTTTATTTTTTAAGTACTTGCCAATCTAGTTATCCACCTATCTACATATCCTTTCTTTTATCGTAATTGCACTTAGGTGGGCCAAGAAGGCCAAGCCATAATCTATATCAGAACAAATTCCCTCTTTTTTTTATTCAAGATATTTAATGCAATGAAAAAAGAAAGCACGATTCCCCATAGGGATATGTACATAAGGGGGATCCATAGATAATAATGCTGTTCGGACCTGGAGTTTCCCTATATAAAGATTAGGGAAACATTTATTCTATTTTATTATGCCATTAAAAATAATAGGGGGAATACCGATTTTAGAATCGTTCACTACTGCAATTCAAAAAAAAAAAAGAAAATTAAAATTATAGTTAATGGTTCTAATTTACAGCCTGTGACTGGAAATCCACTTTTTCTCCTTTGTCATTTCAATAGAATAGAAAGAAAGGCGAAAGAATAGAAAGAAAGGCGAAGTTTTCTAGTGTTAGCTATGTGTGTTTTAAGATGGAATCCATCGAGGAGAATAAGCGAAACAGGATCCAAAAAAGCAGAAATCTATTTTTTGAAAAAGATTAGAAAAAATTAAGTAGAATTAGATTCAAGATAAAAGAACAAAAAGGGTTTTAGTAAAAAAATGTGGATGAATACTTGTTCTTTTCTCGATTTTAGATCGGCTTTTTTGGCGGCATGGCCAAGTGGTAAGGCAGGGGACTGCAAATCCTTTACCCCCAGTTCAAATCTGGGTGCCGCCTGATCAATAAAATACTTAGGATTGATTTGATTTATAGTACTGATCAAACCCTACAAATTCCTACCTCTATAAGTTGGGGCACGAGAGTAACTAGGTCTGGGGATACTGGATTTTGAGAATCCATACCATAGTCCTATCCTCAAACTAGGGTTTGTTTTGTCGGCAGTGGCCCAAATGGCTACCAATAGGGATGAGGCAGCGTTTCCTTATTCTTTTATTAATTTAAATTGATTCTGTCGAGAATTAGATTGAATAGGCTGATCAAAAATTCAATTTCGGGGTTGTGGATAGGGCCTCCTCACTCTTTCATAGAAAGATAGAAAGTGGGGCAGTAGGGTTTAGGTCAAAAATAAACATGGGTAAGGTGGATATCCAATAAATATTTATCTATCCTAATTTTATGGTATATTCTTACGCCCTTTGCTTATAAAATAAGGTAACAAAGGGAAGAAAAAATCTCTCTATTCCCGCGTCTTCTATTCAGGACATCCCCCTACTCTTTTTTAGGGAAAGGGCTATGTATCATATTTATACTTAATGCTCTCCAATTCGACCAGAAATCATATAAGAATTTGTTAGGAGTAAATTCCTTTAACAGATTCATCCATACCATAGTCTTAGGGCAAGAATGGCCTTTTGACTCTATACCCTTGATTCCACTATGATTATTGATCATATAGTAGAAGAATTCCTTCATAGAAATAGGAGACATAATTTACATGGATATAGTAAGTCTCGCTTGGGCTGCTTTAATGGTAGTCTTTACATTTTCTCTTTCGCTAGTAGTATGGGGGAGGAGTGGACTCTAGGGATACTAGCAATTGATTGAGTAGTCAAATTGTAGTCTCAACTCTTTTCTTTAATTGATCGTTTTGCATTAATAAGTTTGCCAAACTTTATTTTTTCTCTCTTTCTTTAGTTTTGTTTCACTCTTGTAAGAAACTCTTTTAACAAAGTAAGAAAAAGTCGTTCTATTCTACTATGTTCTATTCCAGTATAATAGAATAGAAAGGGCGATTATACTATTCAGAATTTCTATTCTACTAGAAGTGGCGAGTAAAAAGAAAGTTCTATACATAAGAAAATTAAACTTTCTTACACGAAGCTATTCACAACATATCGCACATTTTCCATTTCTACTATTTTCTTATTCTTAGAAAATTTTTTATGTTCTTTTTTTTTTTTTTGAAAGATCTCGATTGAAGCATCTCGCGCCATTTTTAAGCATGAAAGATTCGTAGGTTTTTTTCTTTTACTTTTTTTCTTTTACTAAAGTCTATTCTCATATTATTTTTCTCCCCCTCCATGGATTCTTTCAATGAAGAATTGTCTTCGATTTTTTTGATTTTGACTTGATTGAAATTTAAGTAGATGCAGTGAAAAAAGAAGTCGAATTAGACTACTATTTCAATCTACTAATTGATTCTATGTAGATTCAAGATAATATAATAGAAAGAATCATAAAGTGTGGTAGAAAGAACTACAGGTAGTTCTTTCTACCACACTTTATGATTCCAACCGGATCCTTTCATTTAAGACTTGTATTTTTATTTTCTTTAATCCCTTTTTCATTTCTTCAATGATTAATTGGAATTCCAATTAATCATTTTGGCTGGCTGTTTTTACATAAATAATAAGTAAAAAGGCAGTAGGAACTAGAATGAACAATGCAGTAGCAATAAATGCGAGAATATTGACTTCCATAACCTCTTTATTTTTTTTTTTCACAATAAATCGGGATGTAATCCCATAGAGAGAAAAAAGGGGTATCCTGTAAATTTAAGGGGAGGACTTGCATCCTGATAATACTGAATCAATTCAATATTATGAATATTGGATCTATCAAATCAATTCATGGTTGATAGTGGAATAATATAACATAGGAAGATCCCTTATCCATACTAAGACCAAAATAGGTTTTTTGATTGGATTCGAAACTCCCTCTATTCTATTTTTCATTCTTTTCTACTTTTGCTTTTCTATATGTATAACTCAAAATCTTTCTTATCTTATCCAATTCCCCTTCCTTTTTCTTATAGTTATACATACAATTATGTTATGTATGTATTATATGACCTACTTTCTATGGGTCGCGTAGACATCCAAATAAGCAGTAGAAGTAGAAATGAGATGGAGAAAAGGGGATTTTAAATAAAAAGGTGAAATTTAGGAAAAAGAACGTTTGCTTGGTTTTTATTTTATTAGGTTACTATCAATATCTGCTTTTTTGGGTCTAAAGATGAGAGCGGGGCTATAAAAAAAAGGAGTCGGCAAATGGCGTGAGAATGAGGTAGATTCTTTCCAATTATTCATTGAACATACACAAACAAAGTTGGAACTAGAAAATGGAAGGGGTGTGGTTTAACCCCCAAAAAGGAACCAATTAGATGAAATTCATTCTATAACAATAAACGAATACGGTTTTTGTATGGATTCCGGTAAAATACCGGTACTCTATTCCATAAGATAAGAGTCAAATAGGAAGTTAAGATGAGGACGGTATCATCATAAAAATAGAGTAATATCCTAAATTATATTAATCCACGTATGATATGTACGCCTTTCCTTATCAACCAGAAGTAGTGAAAAAAATTCCTATACGGCTCCCCTTTTTCATGGAAATTTTTGATGAAAAAGGGGAAAGATGAATTAGTCCATTCATTGAACCCTAGTTCGGGACTGACGGGGCTCGAACCCGCAGCTTCCGCCTTGACAGGGCGGTGCTCTGACCAATTGAACTACAATCCCTGCGGGGTGTATGGCATACCTATTCTTAATCTTAAATAGAACCATAAGAAGATTCGATTCGTCTGTCGTGCTCTAAGAAATAGACGAATCATATACTACATACCCACATATCCTATGTGGGTATAGTGAGAGTGGCATAACTAGTATGTCGCGATTTTTTATCCCTAAAAATAAACGATACTCTGCCTTTCCATAAGGCAAACTCTTTTCTTTGTTTTTTCTTTGTAAGATAAAGAATCAGAGAGATATGGATTAGAAATCAATTTCTCAATTTCTCTTTATCCTTTATTTCTATGGATCAGACATTTTTTTTTTTCTTCCATACAAAATAATGGATTTAGTTCATATTCACGAAGCCCTAGATTTTTGGGCCGAGCTGGATTTGAACCAGCGTAGACATATCGTCAACGAATTTACAGTCCGTCCCCATTAACCGCTCGGGCATCGACCCAGGAAGAATTTTTTCTAGGCTTTTTGATAATCTATGATTAACCTCTTTTTATAATACTCCCTACCCCCAGGGGAAGTCGAATCCCCGCTGCCTCCTTGAAAGAGAGATGTCCTGAACCACTAGACGATAGGGGCATCACTAGACGATAGCGCCATATACAACCACTCGTCATTATACTATAATGATATTATGAGCAGTTTTTTGGAATTGTCAATATACTCGAAGAGTCTAATATAAATAGATCAAAGGAAAGAGTCTTTACTACTTTTCTGTTATGCTTTCATAGGATTTTTTTTAGTTGAGGGTTAGGTTAATTCACGGATCATCCCCTACTTTTTAAGTAAATTCGTTTAAAGGGTATAGAATAATAATAGATTAATAAAAAGGAGTCTAGATTAGTTCAGTACAGGTATTGATTTGATTGCTCTAAGAGGAAAAACAGTCCAATTTCATTTCTTTTTTACAATTTAAACTCTGCGCTTCCTTTAGTATTCAGACTAAAAATGTTGGCATCTTGCACTAAACTAAGCCATAAAATTCAAGAAAAAATGGAGACATAAAAAAAAAAAAAATGAATGAATTTAGTAGAAAAGTATTTTCTCGGATTCGAACCGATGACTTCTGTCTTACCAAAGCATTACTCTACCACTAAGTTAAAAGCCCTTTATCGGATTTGAACCGATGACTTATGCCTTACCATGGCATTACTCTACCACTGAGTTAAAAGGGCTTTTTATTCAAAAATTAGCCACTTTCATTTACTATTATGGGTCTACTGCATAATGTACATGTACATATTATATGTATATATTAATGTACATAATATATACATATATCTCTATATATGTAGAGATATATCGAAATATAGAAGTTTATTTATGGCAAGGTTCAAAATCTTGATAAAATCAAGAAAAATACGAAAATCTTTCATATTCTCTCTTATCACTTGCGCAAAGTATAGATATTTTATTATTATATAAAAAAATACCTATAACATATAATAAAATACATGAACAGAGAGTTGACACACTCCAAAATTATTATATATATCGGATACACTTGAAGAAGGTGGGTAAGTTCATAGGTATGTAAACACGATCTCGGACAACTCACCAAAGCCCGGAAGTTCCATTTTTTTTGTTTTAGAGGAGAACAAATATGTATCAATTGTTGAATCGGATACAACAATGGGCCAAAAATGCCAAAGGGGTAATAAGAACTGCTGTTAAAAAAATGATAGACTTTGTTTTTTTTATCTTTAGGCTATTCACTTTTCACCTGCTCAGAATGTTCTGCAGAATTAGAGACTTTTTTCTTCTATTGGCCGATCTTATGATGAGAACTTTCTCCATTTATGTTTTATTTCCCCTAATTCTAATTGGGTGGGGTATAAAGGAATTTGCGCTCTTCATATACCCATATGGCTGGGTATTAATTTTCAGTGATATACTTCTTATCTGTTTTGGTGAGAGATTGAAACAATTTTTAACAGGCATCTTTTGGAAAAACTTTCGAGTTCAAAACTTTTTAATTTTTCTTAAAAAGTTTTGGACGGATTTGTTGAAACGATTTTCAACAGATACCCCTTGGAAATGGGGTACTTGACTATTCTACAAGGATTCTAGTGGATTTGGCTCCAAACTATGTTGGAGTTAATTTTTTTCTAAAAAGTTGGCAGTCGAATTTATACTGCAGAGTAGAAAAATTCTACTACTGCCTGCCCAACAAAAAATAAAAACCATATGCATTCTACATACCTAACTCCTCCGGGTTCAGGGTTTTCCGTTTCCGAACACTAGAAAAAAGGAGGATTTTAGATTTCGGATCCTAGGGTGAAAAGGAAGGGAACAGATACCCAATATGGTTCTTAGGAGGAACATTTGGTAATGTTCTTGGTCCTCTATACTCTTTTTTATGTGTTCTTAGTTCTATTCATCTTCTTTTATTCTTTTAAACAAGAATTTAATAAACTAGAATTGAGTGGAAAAGAAGAGAGGAAATTAGTAAATGGAGAGGATCCACTAACCAGAGACTTCCGGATCCTCTTATGAAGAGTTTGAGGAGTCCTCATCAGAGTCCTCTGATGTAAATTTTCATCAGGTAAATCCGTCGATTCCTATCCGCTTTTCTTTTTAAGCTATTACTCTTTGTTTTTTGCTTCTCTCAAGTGATAGAGGAAGTCCATGATGAATTTTTGAAAGTCATCTCACTCCTTCCCTATGGCTCGGATTTCATGATAAGTGGAGGAATCTTTCCCTATTTGTTCAATTCTGAACAAAAAAGAAAAGGAAGAAAGGGATTTATGGGGACTGTACTGCCCCCTATATCTCTTAGTGTATATTGTAGGAATAATCAAACTATTCCTTACAACAGTCTGGGACATTTACTCACAAATAATGATCCTTGTAGTCATAACCGTAGAATAGATCCTAATCGAAATGCATACATTTGGTTCATACACTATTGGCATGGTAAGAAGAGATGTATTTTAGAGAAGGGTTATCTAAATCCTAAAGTAAAGGCTCGCGATTGAAGTACCAACGCCCACCGCCATGAACTTTCTCCGTTTGATTCGATAAGGTTGAATTAGCCTCCTTCTCGAATGGCTACACTTGACAAAGGGTAGCGTTGGTATCATAATCTACATGTAGCGGGTATAGTTTAGTGGTAAAAGTGTGATTCGTTCTATTAATAACTGAATTTGAAATGATATACTTAAGGGCATCCTTAAGTTTTTTTATATTCATATTCCGATCAAAACTTTAGTTCTTATAAAGGGTTTAATCCTTTTCCTCTCAATAGCATATTGAGGAAGAATATAAATTCTCGCGATTAGTATCCAAAGACTATTTGAATTTGTATCCAAAATACAAATTCGATTATGAGTACAGAGTCGCGAAGCATAATTTTGCATTTAAGTATTCCGATTGAATAAATATGAGTAAAGGGTCTATGGATGAAGATAAAAAAAAGTTTATTTCCAATCGTAACTAAATCTTCTTTTGTTTTATTTAAAAAGGAAATGGAAGCCCAATAGCTAAAAAACGATGGTTTTGGTTTACTAGAACCATCAGTATATTGTTTCAGCTCGGTGGAAACCCAACTCTTTTCCTCAGGATCTCTTGAATGAAATTAGGGAACGAAGTAAGTAGATTAGATAGATATTTAGGAGAATTTCTATCTCCTACTCTATAGGGATCATCTAGAAAGCAGAGAGCTTTGGTTCCATTCAGACAGAAAAGCTGACTTAGATGTTAAGTGGTGAGAATATCCATAAAGGAGCCGAATGAAATCAAAATTTCATGTTCGGTTTTGAATTAGAGACGTTAAAAAAAATCAACCAACGTCGACTATAACCCCTAGCCTTCCAAGCTAACGATGCGGGTTCGATTCCCGCTACCCGCTCCATTTTGTATAAAAGACTATTCTATTTGTTTGTCTAGACATGGTAGACACTTGTATTCAACCTTTTTCGTCCATCTGTTTTCGGCCCTACAGAGCGGAGTAGAGCAGTTTGGTAGCTCACGAGGCTCATAACCTTGAGGTCACGGGTTCGATTCCCGTCTCCGCACTTAGCAGTCCGTATAAGTGGACTATTCCATTTCTATAGATATGGTAGAGGGGCTATATCCAACTCTTTTTTTTATTCAGCAGGCAGAAAAAAAAAAATGAAAGAAAAGCATAGCCTATCCCCTTTTAAAAACCGTTTGTCTCTTGTTTGTCTCGGTGAATCCCCGGTTTAGGGAACTTTCTTGGGAAGTTGGATTTTCGCCCCCGAAGCACCCCCTTTTTTTTGAGTCGGGTGCAAAGGAAGGATAAGATAGGAAGGGGTACAGTACTAGACTAACAACTACTTAATTTAATATTAATTTAATATTTAATAGAAGTACTTAAGTAATAGAAGTAGTTGTTAAGTAGTCAACTAGTCTGAATTTTTTAGACTGAATTTTTTATCATAGTACCTTACTAAATTAAGCAGGCGAGCGACGGGAATCGAACCCGTATCTTCTCCTTGGCAAGGAGATGTTTTACCACTGAACTACGCTCGCTACATTGAACTAGGCTCGCTACGCCCTATATTTTATAGGGTATATTCACCTG